CAATCGAGGATACACGACAGAAGGAATTGCTCTATCTTTAAACTTCACCTTCACCAAGCGTAGGTTTCTTTCACTAATTTGTTTTTTTCTATTCCTAACTACGTTCTTTTTCTCGTAAAACGTAAAACTGAGGGGTAAAAAAAAAACAAGAAAAAATCAAATCGCACCATCTCTGTAATAGGTAAATGCCTTTTTTTCTCCTGAAGTTGTCGGAATTATTCGTAATAAAATATTGGCTACAATCGAAGAGGTCTTATCAATAAAATTTCCATTTATTCGAGATCTAGGCATAATTAGCAATTCATTCTATAATTCTTCTCATTTCCCTTCGGGGAAAACGATCCCACAAAAAAGGGAATTGTACAGTACAAAATAACATAAAAACAGACTAATTGGAAAAAATGTGGTGTCCCCCTTTTGGACAAAGATGCAATGAAATAGTTGAATCAGATTAGATTTCATTCCAATTTCGTAGTATACCAATGACTATTACTATTTCATCTAAGTTGAATAACCAAGTTTCCTATGGATTTTGATAACTCGAGAAGTTTTGATTTGGTTATGATCCAAAAAGGAAAAGAATGGAATAATCATTCCATGATAAAATCAAATTCAAATATTCAAATAAAGTAACCATCCTTTTTGTTTGCATAACATGTATCTGCCACACCATACAATTGAAATAGAAAGATTCGTCGGACAATTCATGAATTCCATGGGTTAGCTGATGAAAGAAGTTGTTGTTGATAAATATGAAATTGGAAAAGCAATTTCTTCTTATGGAACCATTGGGCGGTCATACATGTACTACAATTAAGATGAAGGACTCGCTATTCATTCGGGTTTTGGTCAAGAATAACATTCTGTAGGAGAGATGGCCGAGCGGTTCAAGGCGTAGCATTGGAACTGCTATGTAGACTTTTGTTTACCGAGGGTTCGAATCCCTCTCTCTCCGTTTCTTTTCATTCATCAACGTTACCGACTACAATCTACAATGTATTAAATAAAATAAGAATTGATATCATTATTCTAATGATAAGACCCTTATTTAATAGACATTCTCTATCCCTAATTAATCCCTGTGATAGGTAAAATACAAATAGGGATATCGTATTGATATTGAAAAAAAGAAAAAGAATCCTATTGCCGATCCTTTTTTGATACATGAATGAGACAGGGCACGAGGTGCTCTATTTACTTTAGCGAAAGGAGTCAAAATTGGTATGAACCTTGCTTTTTTATTTTCATTAGAATCAAGTCTGACGGGAATAATATTCTACGACCAACAACTCATTTATTTTAAGACCAATCCATTTACTATCTATTATTTGATTGACAAATCCTTTATATTGTAAGGAGTCAATAGTCAAATGGTTTGGGAATTCCCCGTGGGGGGATGAAACAAGAGAATTTTGAATCAGAGCTTTCGATCTTTCTTTATCCTTCGTAGTAATAATATCTCGAGGTTTGCAACGATAACTTGGTATATCCACTATACGACCATTAACTAAAATGTGTCTATGGTTAACTAATTGTCTGGCTCCAGGAATGGTCGAAGCCATACCTAATCGAAAAAGGATGTTATCCAAACGCATCTCAAGTAGTTGTAGTAAAACCTGGCCTGTTGACCCTTTGGCTTTTCCAGCAATATGCACATATTTAAGTAATTGTCGCTCTGTCAGACCATAATGAAAACGCAATTTCTGTTTCTCTTCTAAACGAATACGATATTGTGATCTTTTTCCAGAGCGCAATTGGGTTTGAAGATCACTTCTGGATCTGGGTCTTTTACTAGTTAGTCCCGGTAAAGCCCCCAGCCGGCGTATTTTTTTGAAACGAGGTCCTCGGTAACGAGACATATAAAGGCTCCTTTTTGATTCACTTTTATTTGAAAAAAAAAATATAAATTCAGACTGAACTCAAGGATCAGAAAAGCAAAACTCAATTTACTAAAGTCCTACAAAACAGAATAAAAGAAATTTTATCAATATTCGGATTTTTTGTATATATAGGAAATGAAAGCGAAGGTTACATTTTCCAATTTTTTCTGTAGAGATCTAATTGTTCTAGTCAACTTTTTTATTCATAGCTATAGCTGCAAGTTACCATGACATAATAGATCGGTGACCCAACATTTAGAGAAAGCGAGAGTAGAGATTTTCAATCATGGAAAGAAAAAAATTGATTAAAGAAAAAGAGCCGGCTATCGGAATCGAACCGATGACCATCGCATTACAAATGCGATGCTCTAACCTCTGAGCTAAGCGGGCGGATATAAGAGCAATAGTGTATAGGAATACAGGAAACTATCGGATCTTGGCTATTACCTAGTGATTCTTCTTCTTTTTTTAATTTATTGATTATTTAAATTTTTTATATTTATTAGTTATATATTTTAGATTCTATTTAGAAAAAGAAAATAGAAAAGAAAACTATTTAGATATAGATAAATTAGATATCTAAATAGAAATTAAATTTCATATTCATATATATGTGAATATAAAATATCAATATATCAATGAAATTAGGATTTGAAATGAAAAAAAAAGAATGAATATCGACCGTTCCACTATTTCAAAATGCACTGTAAAAATGAAGGAGGAGGAAAGGCACATATATATGTGGGATATATCTATCCATATTGAATTGCGGATACATCAATGATAGAATCAATTTCGTATTGAAACAAATAGGGTTCATCCAATAGAGATGAAATGATAGAATATAGAATAGGGGGTGGCAAAAAAAGAAAATAGCAGCATACACTTTTTCAATATAGGAATCATTACCTAATGAATTCAATAGTGCCAAGATAAATTAAAGAGGTGGATGAAATTATCCTTGTCTCAAAAGAAAGGGGGATATGGCGAAATTGGTAGACGCTACGGACTTGATTGGATTGAGCCTTGGTATGGAAACCTGCTAAGTGATAACTTCCAAATTCAGAGAAACCCTGGAACTAAAAATGGGCAATCCTGAGCCAAATCTTTGTTTTGAGATAAAAGATGGAAAATGAGAATAAAAGGGATAGGTGCAGAGACTCAATGGAAGCTGTTCTAACGAATGAAATTGACTACGTTACGTTACTAAAATCCTTCTATTGAAATGACAGAAAGGATAACCTTATATACCTAATACGTACGTATACATACTTACATAGCTCTATATATGAAAATATATGAAAATAGAAATCTTCTATATTCTATTATATATTAATTAGAATGATAGAGATCAAAAAATATATGAAAAATTGAAGAGTTATTGTGAATCAATTCCAATTGAAGTTGAAAAAAGAATCGAATTCAAATATTCAGTGATCAAATGATTCATTCCAGAATTTGATAGATCTTTTGAAGATTAATTGGACAAGAATAAAGAGAGAGTCCCATTTTACATGTCAATACCGACAACAATGAAATTTATAGTAAGAGGAAAATCCGTCGAATTTTTAAATCGTGAGGGTTCAAGTCCCTCTATCCCCAATAAAAAGCCCATTTTACTTCCTCACTCTTTATTTATCCTCACCCTCTTTCTTTTTTTTTTTTTTCATCAGTGGTTCAGTTTAAACAAAATGAAATATCTTTCTCATTTCATTCACTCTGTTCTTTCACAAATGGATCCGAATCAAAATCCTCGTATCTTCTTCCAATCCAATCTCATTTGTTTTGTATAGTACGATATGAACATATATATATTATGAACATATATATATATGTTCAAGGAATTTCCGTTATTGAATCATTCATAGTCCATATCTTTTTCCTGACATTTAAAAAGAATGTCTTCTTTTTTAATATCTAAGAAATTCAGGGGCTAGGTCCAATTTGTTAAGATTTTATTTTTTAATTCTTTTCATTGACATAGATATAAGTACTCTGCTAGGATGATGCACGGAAAATGGTCGGGATAGCTCAGTTGGTAGAGCAGAGGACTGAAAATCCTCGTGTCACCAGTTCAAATCTGGTTCCTGACACATGAATAATGTATCGGATAGATATTCATACCTCATACAAATGAAATTAATTCATTTAGACGAGATATTCTTTTCTTTCCAATTTCATATTTTTTTGTCACTCTTGCTCAAGTTACTTTCTGAGGTCCCCATTAAGTGATGTGCGAGGTACAAAGTTCATGGTGCAGAATCATCCTATTGTGCTCATACGAAATGTATATTATATGATATCTTCCCAATTGGGGAATAGCAATGAGAGCCTCTTTTTCTTTTCTTTTTTTATTTTAGACCCTCCACAATACGAATGAAAATCCAGTTACTCTGTTTCATCTAGAAGGGGAATGCCAAGATGCTCATTGATTGATAAAAAACCCCTTTTTTATCAATCAATGAGCATCTTGAATTTCATAGAAATTGGGCGTAATATAGTCTTTACGTAAGGGCCAGCCTATCCAACTTTCAGGCATCAAGATACGTTTAAGGCGAGGATGATTCTCATAAGAAATTCCCAACATATCATAAGATTCCCGTTCCTGAAAATCAGCACTTCTCCAAATCCAGAAAACTGACGGGGTTTGAGGATTACTCCTGGGAGCAAATATTTTTATGCATACCTCTTCTGGTTTATCTATACCATACCGTATTTTCGTAAGGTGATAAACACTAGCTAAAAATCCACCTGGTGCTACATCATAGGCACACTGGGAGCGTAAATAATTGTAACCATATACATATGAAATGACAGCAATGGAATCCCAATCCTCGGTTTTTATTTGTAAAGTCTCTATTCCTCGGCAATCAAAGCCTAAAGATCTATGAATTAGTTCATGCTTGACTAGCCAATCAGATAAACGAACCTGCATCTTCTTCATTTCTCCCACATTTTTATTTGTATGAATATCTCATATTGATAATGAAATTGTTAATGATTGACCCGCTGTTTCTTATTCTGTACAAATGAAACCTGCCTGATTCACTAATTCGTAGGAAGATACTGACCTTTTGGATTTGAAATTTTTTTCAAATCCAAAAGGTATCTCTGAAGTAG